TGGATCTTGAAGTACTATTTCCGTATCCCCCTGACCAAATCCGCCCACATTAGGATTACTCGTTAATGGTTGATCAAATTTCACGGATTCATCCTCTGAAATAAGAAGTTCTGGTCCTGGGGGGATAATATCGACCACTTGACGTCCATCCGGGTCTGTTATGGTTATTTCATACCCCCCCTTCTTTTCTTTTCGTATAATTTTGCTTACTATACCCGCTGCTGTAGCATTATAAACTGTATTGTTACTCTTGCTCCCGTCCGGATAAATCTGACCCCTTCCCCTGTTCCCGCCTACGTATATAGGATATTTTAAGAAATGAACATCTTTCTTAGTAGCGGGGTCAGGGGAAAGAATAGGAAAGGCAATTTCACTATATTTCTGACCGGGGACAGGGCCTATCACAAGAATATTTTTTTTATTAGGGCCATAGCTCTGAAAAGACAAATTTCCTATCTTTTCCTTCATCTCGGGAGAAATACGATCGGGGGGAGCTAATTCAAAACCTTCCGGTAAAATAAGAACAGCCCCTACATTCAAACCCCCCCTTTTACCATTAGCAAGAACTTGTTTCAGTTGTATATCATAAGGAATTCGAACAACCGCTTCAAATACAGTATCCGGAAGTACCGCTTGCGGTACCTCAATATCCACGGGCTTGTTAGCTAAATGACAATTGGCACATACAATACGCCCCGTCGCTTCGCGTGGATTTTCATAACCCTGCTGTGCAAAAATGGGATATGCATTTGAAACCGCCGTCTGGGTTATGATATATATCACGAGCGATACGGAAATAGATCGAGTAATCTGTTCCTTTATCCAAGAAAAAATATTTATAGTTTCCATGGTTCAATCGTTGATACCAAAATTTCTACAATAGGTGGGGTAAGTCGCTAGTATAGTTCCCTATCCACGATTCTGTTAGTTACTCTGGAATAATAAAAATTTTACTGCTTACTGGAATAATAAATAATATAGGATGAATCCTGAAGATGGGTAAAACTAGAAATAGAAAGCATAAAATTTCAACGCTTTGTTTATGTACAACTCCAAAGTTGCAAACCCTCGAATTGGATTAGATTAATATGAGTGGATCTGTTATCAGTCATTCATTGAACGATAAATAACTACAAGTGACGGAGATACGCGATTTAAATAACGGAAAATCCAATATTTAAAAACTGTATCAAGAATGACTGGAAAAGTGGAAACAAGACCCGATATGATTTGATCATTCTGAACAAATCCAAAATCTTTGTAGACAGAGCCAATCAGTAATTCCCAACCGTGGGGTGAATGGAATCCCATACATAAATCGGTTAATAAAAGAATACAAAAAGCTTTGACTGTGTCGCTTAGGTTATATAGGAATTCCTGGGCCCAAGAGTTAAGAATACCAAGTTCTTCATTACCCAAAATAGAATAACCACTGAGAATAACAAAACAGATTATATTTATTGAGAAGTGAAAAATCGTATGGATACGATCTTCGTTGTGTATCTTGATTAATTGGATCGTTTCTTTTTGTATTCCTATAGTAAGCTTGTGTAGACGTGTCTCCGAGTATTCTTCGATCATTTCGTCCAAGACGAGGAGTTCCTCTAATTCTATGAATTTTTCTAGAATACCCCTTTCTTGAATATCATTCAAAAAAATTTCGGATTGCCCGGCATTCCACCAATCAGTAACCCAAGATTCCAGACTTTTTTGGAATGAGAGAGAAAGCCACCAAGGAAAAAATACTATATATACAAGAGGAGTTGATGCTTTCTTTTTTGTCATTTTTTCATCTGTGAATTGTTAATCAACCCACCTCATTCGTCGACTCTATGTGATCGAATCCCTCTTTCCCGCATGCGTTCGATACAAGGTATGGAACCTATCAATCTATTTTAGTTGTGATTTTTTGATTAGTCTTTCACGTTCAATCTCGAAAGACTAGAGAAATCGACTACAAATCAATCCATTTCGAATGAAGAAATACTAACAAAATTTAGTTTCCCGATATCTCAATTGGACAAATTCGAAACAACTGTCTCCTTTCAACGAATGACTGAAAGAAACGCTTTAAGTAATGAATATTAATCCAATTTTGAGACAAAAGAATCCACAATATCCAATATTTCAAAAAAAAAAAAATTTACTGATTGCTCACAGACGGGAATAGTAGAATAATTGAGGGAAAGATATTGCAATACTCAAAGTAGCAAAACAAACCAGAAATTGGCTAATTATCATTATTAATAAATCTAAATTAAGAAATCGAATTGTTATTTTTGTGTTGGTTATTAAGGAACACAAAAGAAAGGAGAAACTAAAACGTCGAGTGACAAAACTAAAGAATTTCGGTTTGTAGTTGTTCCGCCCGCTTTGGCTCGAATGACCCTTCTGATGAAACTTCACTTAGGTTATTTTATAGAAAAAGGGGGATTCTTGCATTTTTCCCTCAAAAAACCCATTTCCCGTTTTTTTTTTTCAAAATACTTCAATTGGTACACGCAAGAAATAGGCCAATTCAGCAGCTTTTTGTTCAATTTCTCGTGGAGTCAAATTTTCATCAGTACGCGTTAAGGGAATGGCCCCCTGGCCCCGGATGTCCATATAAAGAACCCGACGGGCATAAATACCCTCTTGAACTTCTATTCTAATGGACTGAATATCTTTTATAAGGAATCGGAGGAATATACGACGATTTTTTCCAGGAAATCCCCACCGAAAAATGCACACTATGCCTTCCTTTCTGTCGAATCGATCATAACCGCTGCCTACATTCCAGGAAATTGTGCACCACAAATAGGAACTAATAAAGAGACCCGCGATTCCGTAGAAAGACATCACGATACCTTGGGGAACAAAAATGATTTGCTGAGACGGAAAAAAAGATATCAAATTTCTACCAAGATAACTGGAAGTTCCAACCAATAAGAATCCTAATGAACCTAAAAAAAGGATAAAGGCCCAGCAGAAATTACTTATTTTTCGAGACTCCGTTATAAGTTCTATCCATATATGTTCTGATCGCCAATTCATACTTGATCCGATTGTATTTTATTGGAATTGAGAGAAACCCTCAAATTAATTTGACTTTAGCTTTTTTGTTTTGTTTCCGAAGTAACGCTCATCAACTAGCACTAGTTTAATGTGAACCTTTAGGAGTAATTCATCAAATTACTTAGATCTAATCTAAACTTAAATAATAAGATACCCTTCATATGATTCATATAGATCCGAGGACTTTTTATTTCAGCCATCTAGCGATCCCGTTCGATTTGAAAACCGCTAGAATTCATTTACCCATATATTATTATGTTTCTACAGGTATAAGAGTCCTTTACTTTATGTCTTTATGTTCGGCAGAAATCACATGTTATATCATATTTCGCTAAATAGATATAGATATCCGCGTTAGTTATGATGCAAGTCTAAGTTTTTGAAAAAAAAAAATAGAAGCGGTGGGGTCCGTCAGGTCTAAACAATCTTGTTTTCTTGAACATGAAGAGATAAAGAAGCCATTGCAATTGCCGGAAATACTAGGCCTACTAAAGGCACAAAAAAAGCGGGAAGGTTCATAGACTGGGTACCTCGATTTATTGTTCGTACCTATTATTATTATTTATAAATAAAGATATCTTATAATAATTATAATTAAGAATTTTCATTATTATTTAACATTAATATTTAACTAGAACTATTAATTCCTACTTCAATTCTTAGTATAGATCTAAGTATCTCTATATCTATATTATATCTAAGCGAGGATATATAATAAATAATAAAATGTAGATCTAAATAAATGAACTTATTTATCTTTGTACAATTAGATGTTAGTTCACCAAACAAAATGCCTATTTCCTTTAATTCCGAATACACTAACTACTCCTTTGCTACAAATAATTGAACTTAGCACTCTAGTTGGTTTTGATTTGAATTTTTAGTCAAAGGAAAGAAAGCGTGGAGCTTAAATAACTCAGTCAGAACACTTTTTAAAAGATTCCGTGGTACGATTAGGTCGAATGACCCCTTCTCAAATAAATATTCAGTCTCTTGCAAACCTTCGGGTACTGGTTTTTTCAATGTTTCTTCAATTACTCTTTTACCCGCAAAAGCAATGTAAGCATTGGGTTCGGCAATAATGATATCACCCAACATACCAAAACTAGCCGTCACCCCACCAGTAGTAGGAGATGCAAGGATTGATATATAAAACAACTTGTTATTTGATTGATAATCATATAAAGCAGATGCTATTTTAGCCATTTGCATCAAGCTCACACTTCCTTCTTGCATGCGCGCCCCCCCGGAAGCACACACTATAATAAGAGGTAGCAATTGATTGGTAGCGTATTCAATCAAACGGGTGATTTTCTCCCCGACTACGGATCCCATACTGCCCCCAATAAACTCAAAATCCATAGCCGCAACTGCTACGGGAATGCCATTTAGTTCGCCTATGCCTGTTTGAACAGCCTCGGGTAATCCCGTCTTTGTTTGATAAGCAGCAAGACGATCTTTATAAGGTTCGTCCTCTGAATCTTGATAAGGTTCGTCCTCTGAATCTTGATAAGGTTCGTCCTCTGAATCTTTATAAGGTTCGTCCTCTGAATCTTTATAAGGTTCGTCCTCTGAATCTTTATAAGGTTCGTCCTCTGAATCTTTATAAGGTTCGTCCTCTGAATCTTTATAAGGTTCGTCCTCTGAATCTTTATAAGGTTCGTCCTCTGAATCTTTATAAGGTTCGTCCTCTGAATCAAATTCAATGGGATCTATAGAGACCATGTCTTCGTCCATAGGAGTCCAAGTATCCGGATCGATCGAAAGATCTATTCTATCTGAACTATTCATTTTCAAATGCCATTCACAGTGTTCACAAATATTCATTTTTAAGTAAAAATATTTCTTATAATTTAATCCATAACAATTGTCGCATTGAACCCACAAATGGCTAAAATCGTTAGAAGTTTCACCATTATCATTAGAACCTTCTTCTAGAGTTAAAT